ACACAAATTAATTGGTTCTGTTAGGTTAGCTATATGCTGTGTATTATCAACGATTTCTACAGAGGGTGGTAAAATGATGTCTTGAGCAGTTACATACCCAGGACCCTTGACACAAATAGACGCATTACGAGTTCCATACAGATTACTTCTCAATACAATTTCTTTCAAATTCATTAAAATTTCATGTACAGATTCTTGAATACCTACGATGGTAGAATATTCGTGTGGTATTTTCTCAGATCTTGCACGTGTAATACATGTTCCTTCTATTTCTCCGAGTAAAGCTCTTCGCATCGCGATGCCTATTGTATCGGCTTGGCCTTTCATAAGTGGGGCCAGAATAAAGCGTCCATAATAAAGACGCTTACTGTCTGCTCTTGATTCAACACACTTCCACTGTAGTGTCCGAGTAGATACTGTTACTTTCTCTCGAACCATAGTAATATTATTTGATCAAATCATTGAATTATTTATTTCTCTTGAAATCTCTTCAATGTTTACACACGTCTTTTTTTGGGGGGCCTACAGCCATTATGCGGCATAGGGGTTACATCCCGTATGAAACTTAATAGTATGCCACTTCTACGAATAGCTCTTAATGCCGCATCTCTCCCGAGACCCGGGCCTTTTATCATGACTTCTGCTCGTTGCATACCTTGATCCACCACTGTACGAATAGCATTTCCCGCTGCGGTTTGAGCGGCAAATGGTGTCCCTCTTCTTGTACCCTTGAATCCACAAGTACCGGCGGAGGACCAAGAAATTACTCGACCCCGTACATCTGTAACAGTCACAATGGTATTGTTGAAACTTGCTTGAACATGAATAACTCCCTTTGGTATTCTACGCGCATTCTTACGTGAACCAATACGTCTATTTCTACGTGAACCAATTTTTGGTATAGGTTTTGCCATATTTTATCATCTCATAAATATAAGTCAGAGATATATGGATATATCCATTTCATGTCAAAACAGATCCTGGTTTTTTTTACTGATTTTTTTTACTGATTTTTTGTACATCTGTACATCAGGTCCTTTCGATTTTGGGAGTCCTTTTTGGTTTAAAAAGATTATCCTTGTCTTTGTTTATGTCTCGGGTTGGAACAAATTACTATAATTCGTCCCCGCCTACGGATCAATCGACATTTTTCACAAATTTTACGAACGGAGGCCCTTATTTTCATATTTGTCACTCCTTTTCTTAATTCGGAATCTACTTAATTGATTGGAAGAAAATAAGTTTCTTAAAATTTTTAACTTCGAATTGTATCCCTACGAAAGAATGTTGAAATCAAAAAACCACCTAATTATTTGAGTCTTTACTTTTGAATATACAAATTATATGCCCTTTAGTTGAATCATAAGAACTTACCACAATTTTTATTCTATTTACTGGTAGTATACGTATAAAATTACGTTGAACCTTTCCCGAAGCAAAACCCAGAATCGGATTTTCGTTATCTAAACGAACTCGAAACATACTACCGTTGGGACGTAGTTCAGTAATTAAACCCTCGCGAATCCATTTTTGTTCTTTCATTCCAGGTAAAACGGCTTTGAAGCATCAACTAATCAAAGAGGCATAATATTAGAAACCTACCCTTTACTCTTTTTTTTTTTTTTCACAAATATGAAAGTTCCGCATATAATTCGGCTATCAGAAAGATTACCATATATAACACAAAATTTCCCCGCCGATTCCTTCTATTCGAGCCTCTCGGTCTGTCATTATCCCTCGAGAAGTAGAAAGAATTACAATCCCCATTCCGCCTAAAATTCTCGGAATTCCTTGATAGTTAGAATAAATTCGTAGGCCGGGCCGGCTGATCCGTTTTAAATTTAAAACAGTTCTATATGATCCTTTCCTATTTCTCCTATGTCGTAGGGTTAAAACCAAAAAATATTTATTGCTTTCCTGATGTTTTCTCACGTTTTCAATAAAACCTTCTCGTAAAAGGATTTTAACAATATTTTCAGTCATGTTAGTAGATGGTATTCGAACTGTTCTTTTTTCATTCATGTCAGCATTTCGTATAGAGGTTATTATGTCAGCAATAGTGTCTTTACTCATGATAAACTAAGATTATTGTTGCCCCCGAATTTGGATATAATCAACATGCTCTATTTCTTTTTTTCTGAATTCATAAATATTTATGAATTTAAAAAGGTATATGCGTGATATACAAACAATCTACTAATTTAATTTAAATTAATCCATTTCATTCAAATACTATAAACTATATCACGGTATTCCCTTATAATACTTCAGGTGCTAATGAAACTATTTTAGTGAAATTTAACTGTCTTAATTCCCGGGGGATCGCGCCAAAAATTCGGGTTCCCTTTGGATTTCCTTCTTGATCAATAACAACTGCAGCATTGTCATCATATCGTATTATCATACCGTTGTCGCGTTTGAGTTCTTTACAAGTACGTACAATTACAGCTCGGATCACTTCTGATCTTTCTAGAGGTGTATTTGGTACTGCTTCTTTGAT